AATTCATAGATGTGAATCTCGGACCTATGAATGGGGATATTCCCGATACTCACAAAGAAAAAAGGAAGTGACTTGGACAAAAAGAGAAGTGACTTGGACAAAAAGAGAAGTGACTTAGACAAAAAGAAACGAAGTGACTTAGGCAAATCTTCTTTGTCGATAGCCTCGGACCAATCAATCGAATATTGATTAATACGGAATCGATCGAACACTACTTGAAAACGGTTCTTCTGTTCAGAAACGAAATGTTCCAAATGTTCCTGGAAATTCTTGCTCCCATTGGACCATTTGTATCTATATGCATCAGGATCCCGATTCATGGATCTCTCGGTTCGAGAAATAAGAGGATCAAACCATTTCTTCTGACTCTTTTTCAAATTCAATAAATGTTGGTTGATCGTATATTTCATTATAGTTATATGATTCAGAGTATCATTTCCTATTTCATCCCTTGGAATTCCATATTCCAAGGATCTATTCATTAACATTAAAAAGAATCGATTCGATACATTTCTTATGTACCCACAGACACTATATTGGATTTGAATCAGATTTCGGATCAATCTATATTGATTGACTGTCTCCATTATGTTGTTGCTAGCAAATAGCACTCTTTTTCGTTTTGGATCTTCCAAATCATTCCCGCAGTGGATCCGGACCAATTTTTTTCTGATCCTTCGATAAAAAGATTCATTCTCTTCATAAAAAAGAGGGGGTAGGACCAATAAGGATTTCTTTTTCGATTCATCTCTGGAGTTGAATACCCCATTCAAGAATTTGTTTTGATCCAATCCGTAGGAATCAATAGAAAAGGCGAATCCCCTATGATACACCGGATCCGGCTCGGTTATTGATAGAGTGAATAGATCTGCCATTTCTTGAAATCTCTCTTCTGATTCAAAATCGTGACGTAACGCGTATTCCCCTCTGTTCCGGTCATGGAATAGATGAAATAAACCCAAAAATGGATTTTTGTTCAAGAATGAAATCTTATTGGAACTGTCTATATCCGGTTCATCCTTCGGAACCATATAACATCCCGGATCTGATGAAATAGGATGAATTGAGACGGTATTTTGTAAATACGTAATTATCTTGAATATATCAACCATTTCTTGATTTTCCGATTGCCTGAAAGGAACAAAAGAAACATCTTGTTTTTTTTTCTTAAAAAATTTCTGATCTCTAGTAGACCTCTCAGTAGGATTCGAACCCAGATGAAGTTCTGACCATTTGTCAGAGAAAAAAGAACGAATTGATCTTGTAGGATTCCCAAGAAATTCTTCGGTTTCTCCCGGAAGCGGATGATTATTCATCTGCTTCTCATGTTCCGTGAATAGCCGAGACATTGAGGAAGATCCAAAAAGGCATTTCGGGAATCGATCTGATTCTATTTCTGTTCGTTCCGTTTGAAGAAAGGAAGGATCCCAAAGAATCGATCTTTCTTTTAGTTGCTGAATCTCTGTTTGATCGATCAATTTGTGATATTCTGAATCCTCATTTCTAATGGAATCGAAATGATCTCTGGATTGATCAGAAGATCCTTTCAATTGGCTAGAATCCATTACTTGAACGAAAATGGATCTTGTGGAATCATATTGAATATTTGACGATACATTCCGTACCTTGCTAAAAAACGGATCCTTGTTTACCAACCACACATTGTCTAACCAAAGCAAACTCGATACGTTCCCCAAAAAATCCGATTCGTGCTGATTATTTCCCCAGCTTACGAAGAGATTTTGGCGAAATTGCCACATATGAAATTGAGCACATTTTTGCAAAGAAATACCACACTTGTTTCTCGAGAAGAGATGGGAAACATGCTCAATATCATTTGATTGAATAGTTGCCTCAGCTCCTTGTTGTTTGAGGAAACCCCCCCCTTCAATTGGTCTTTTTTCACAAAAAGCAGACATGAGATAACAAATCAAGTGTTTCCCTAAGATTTCGAATAACTGTCCCGAATTCAAGTTGATTATGTTTTGCTTCTTCTTCGGAGAAAGACGATCAAACAATTTCCAATCATGGTCCTTGCGGATCGGATCATCCATATAGGATAAAAAAAGAAACTCCATATATTTGCTATCTTTCTCTTTGTCCATATATTTGCTATCTTTCTCTTTGAATGAGATCTCAATTCCAGCTACGGTTTCATTAGATATCTTACAACTAGAATCCCTCTTTTTTCCGATCTGGTTCCTCCACCACCGCGAACCCCGGTTAGATTCAGGCATGATACACTTTTTATTTATTGGGAGAACCCAAGTACTCTCTTGCGGATCCATGAAACAACTCTCAGAAATCTTTTTCCCCTTTGGAAGATGCAGGAGCGAAACAATCAACCTATTGATATTGGAAGACCAAAAAGATTCTTCCAATGTCTCATTTCTGGGTCCAATGGAATTCATAGGTATAGGAAGAAGCCCCATCAAATAGAGATTTTTTCTTTCGACCATCCTTCGATTGTTAATACGAGATAGAAGGACCGCTACTACAAGCAGTACTACACCTTTGATCATGAAATATGGATTGCTTGTTGAACCCTGTGAATCGCGTGAAAGTAGGATACTCAAAATTCGGGGGTCAAAGAGTTTCATAAAACGTTCTTGGTGGAAAAAAATTGGAGTGAAAGATCCCACTGAATCGAATTTGATCCATGAATCTAAGAAATAGTGAGAATTCTTGATCTCTCTCAATTCCAAGATCCAGGATTTGAATGGATGTTGTTTCATTGATTCCTCTTTCATTGATTCCTCCTAAAGATTTCATTTCAATTGGAATTTGGTTATTCACGATGTACGATGATCCCTGTTAAGCATCCATGGCTGAATGGTTAAAGCGCCCAACTCATAATTGGCAAATTCGTAGGTTCAATTCCTGCTGGATGCACGCCAATGGGAACGTTCAATAAGTCTATTGGAATTGGCTCTCTCTTAATGGAGTCTCACCATCCATACATAACGAATTGGTATGGTATATTCATACCATAACATATGAACAATAAGAACTAGAATTCTTATCGATACTGGAACTCATAGGGAAGAAAATGGATTTATGGATGGAATCAAATACGCAGTATTTACAGAAAAAAGTATTCGGTTATTGGGGAACAATCAATATACTTCTAATGTCGAATCAGGATCAACTAGGACAGAAATAAAGCATTGGGTCGAACTCTTCTTTGGTGTCAAGGTAATAGCTATGAATAGTCATCGACTCCCCGGAAAGGGTAGAAGAGTGGGACCTACTATGGGACATACAATGCATTACAGACGTATGATCATTACACTTCAACCGGGTTATTCTATTCCACCTCTTATAGAGAAAAGAACTTAAAGTCAAATACTTAATAACAAGGGTAACATGGCCATACATTTATACAAAACTTCTACCCCGAGCACACGCAACGGAGCCGTAGACATGAAATCCAATCCACGAAATAATTTGATTTATGGACAGCATCATTGTGGTAAAGGTCGTAATGCCAGAGGAATCATTACCGCAAGGCATAGAGGGGGAGGTCATAAACGTCTATACCGTAAAATCGATTTTCGACGGAATGAAAAAGACATATCTGGTAGAATCGTAACCATAGAATACGACCCTAATCGAAATGCATACATTTGTCTCATACACTATGGGGATGGTGAGAAGAGATATATTTTACATCCCAGAGGGGCTATAATTGGAGATACCATTGTTTCTGGTACAGAAGTTCCTATATCAATGGGAAATGCCCTACCTTTGAGTGCGGTTTGAACTATTGATTTACGTAATTGGAAGTAACCAATTAGGTTTACGACGAAACCTAGAAATCGATCACTGATCCAATTTGAGTACCTCTACAGGATAGACCTCAACAGAAAACTGTTGAGTAACGGCAGCAAGTGATTGAGTTCAGTAGTTCTTCATAGAAAATTATTGACTCTAGAGATATGGTAATATGGAGAAGACAAAATTGTTTGAAGCACGGACAGAACCGGAAGCGCCCCTTGTTTCAAAGACGGGTTATTCACATTTAATTTGATGGTCAGAGGCGAATTGAAAGCTGTAATTATAAAGATCCCCCGGGGAAAAATAGAGATGTCTCCTACGTTACCCGTAATATGTGGAAGTATCGACGTAATTTCATAGAGTCATTCGGTCTGAACGCTACATGAAAAACATAAGCCAGATGATGGAACGGGGAGACCTAGGATGTAGAAGAGATCATAACATGAGCGATTCGGCAGATTTGGATTCCTATATATCCACTCATATGGTACTTCATCATACGATCATATAAGATCCATCTGTCTAGATATCATCATATACATCTAGAAAGCCGTATGCTTTGGAAGAAGCTTGTACAGTTTGGGAAGGGGTTTTTATTGAGAAAAAAGAAGAATCCACTTCAACCGATATGCCCTTGGGCACGGCCATACATAATATAGAAATCACACTTGGAAAGGGTGGGCAATTAGCTAGAGCAGCAGGTGCTGTAGCGAAACTGATTGCAAAAGAAGGTAAATCGGCCACATTAAGATTACCATCTGGGGAGGTCCGTTTGATATCCAAAAACTGCTTAGCAACAGTCGGACAAGTAGGTAATGTTGGGGTGAACCAAAAAAGTTTGGGTAGAGCCGGATCTAAGCGTTGGCTAGGTAAGCGTCCCGTAGTAAGAGGAGTTGTTATGAACCCTGTAGACCATCCCCATGGGGGCGGTGAAGGGAGAGCCCCGATTGGTAGAAAAAAACCTATGACCCCTTGGGGCTATCCTACACTTGGAAGAAGAAGTCGGAAAAGGAAAAAATATAGTGATAGTTTTATTCTTCGTCGCCGTAAATAGGAATATTGAATGAAAATCGAATTTTGAGAATTTGAAATAATCTTGTTATTCTTTA